AATAGGATGCCTGAATAAAGGATTATTTTGATAGAATAAATCAAGTAGATTAATACTCTTATTGTGATTTAAAGGATTAAACTTAACCTTGAATCCCAAAAATTCATATGCATTATACACTTAATCACAAAAAGATAAGCTAAAAAAGCTTTTAGGCCCATAACCTAAATATAGAAAATATTTCTTCTTTTTAATTTTAATAAATCTAGAAATCATGTTTCAATTTTGCTTAGTAATAGGGGTTACTATTGCAATTAGATCAAATAATTGATTTTCTATCTGAACCGGGCTAGAATTATCTTTAATAAGATTTATGCCAATCATATCTAATAAATTAAAACTTAATTCAGAATCATGTATTAAATATTTCATTATCCAAAGATTAAGATCGGCTATTATAATAATAGGGGTTATTATAATAGCTACAATAATTGACAGCAAATTTATATTAATCATATCCATTATACTAAAATTAGGTATAAGACCTTTCCATTCATGAATTCTCTCCATAGTAGAGGGAGTCAAGTATTACCCTATTTTAATTCTATTTACATTGATAAAAGCAGCTCCACTCAACATAATCTCATATATTAATGTTAATTTAAATTTAATTATCATAATTAGACTAATGGTGGGGTCAATTTCAGGATTCAACCAAAACTCAGTTAAAAAGCTTCTGTCTTACTCATCAATTGTGAATATATCCTTTATTTTATCATGTATCAATAATTATACAATCTGAGCTACATACTTAATCCTATATTCAATTTCTATACTAATATTAATTTCAATCTTAATAAAACTAAATTTAAACTTTATTAATCAAATAATATTTAACAATTACTCAAACTCAATTAAACTCACACCATGAATTATTATACTATCAATAGGGGGTTTCCCCCCTTTAATCGGATTCTTCGCTAAACTACTAGTGATTAAATACATTATTTTAACTAAAAATATTTTTATATTAACTTTTATAATCACTATATCTCTAATCACTATATTTTTTTATATCCGAATAATATTTATTTCCATGATATTTTTTCATAATATCCCTAAATGAATAACAACAATAAAATTTAAATTTAATTCATACATATTAATTTCAACATTAACTTCACCCATAATTTTATTTAACTTAAAATCCTAAAGGATTTTAAGTTAAATAAAACTATTAACCTTCAAAGTTAAAATTACTAACTTGTAAATCTTAGCTTTAGGGTTAAACCTTAATTAAACTTGCAATTTAATATTTTAAATAAATTACTAAAACTTACTAGGAGAAATAAAATTTCATAAACAAATTTACAATTTATCACTTTTAATCAGACACCCTAATGATTAAGTGAATATTTTCTACAAATCACAGGGACATTGGAACTTTATACTTTATTTTTGGTATTTGATCAGGGATAGTTGGTATAATATTAAGATTTATAATCCGATTAGAACTAAGACAACCGGGTACATTACTAAATAATGATCAACTTTATAACACCATAGTAACCTCCCATGCATTAATTATAATCTTTTTCATAGTTATACCTATTATAATTGGGGGATTTGGTAATTGACTTTTACCACTAATAATTGGTTCACCTGATATAGCCTTCCCCCGATTGAATAATTTGAGATTCTGATTACTCCCCCCATCCTTAATACTAATTTTAATAAGATCAATAATTGAGTTAGGAGCTGGCACCGGATGAACCTTATACCCCCCACTATCATCAAATCTTGCACATTCATCACCTAGAGTAGATATAGCTATCTTCTCCCTACATATAGCTGGGATTTCTTCAATTTTGGGGGCAGTCAACTTTATTACAACTGTAATAAACATGAAACCAGAGGGAATAAAAATAGATCAAACACCTTTATTTGTTTGGTCAGTAATAATTACAGCATTGCTCTTACTGATCTCATTGCCAGTTTTGGCAGGAGCTATTACTATACTTTTAACTGACCGAAACATTAATACTTCTTTTTTTGATCCATCGGGGGGAGGTGACCCTATCTTATTTCAACATTTATTTTGATTTTTTGGGCACCCTGAAGTTTACATTCTTATCCTCCCCGGATTTGGTTTAATCTCACATATTATTATCCAAGAAAGAGGAAAAAATGAATCATTTGGGTATGTGGGGATAATCTACGCTATAATTTCAATTGGGGTTTTAGGATTTGTGGTTTGAGCTCATCATATATTCACAGTAGGAATAGATGTTGACACACGAGCCTACTTTACTTCAGCAACAATAATTATTGCTGTACCAACTGGAATTAAAGTATTCAGATGACTAGCAACTATGCACGGAACATACAGAAATTTATCCATCTCTATAATGTGATCATTGGGATTTGTATTATTATTCACAATAGGGGGTTTAACAGGAATTATCTTATCAAATTCATCTATTGATGTAATTCTCCACGACACGTATTATGTGGTAGCACACTTCCATTACGTATTATCTATAGGGGCAGTATTTACAATCATAGCAAGATTTATCCACTGATTCCCTCTTCTAACAGGATTAACACTAAACAAAAAATGATTAAAACTTCAATTTTTAACAATATTTACAGGAGTTAATTTAACATTTTTTCCTCAGCACTACCTAGGTTTAAGAGGGATGCCCCGCCGATACTCAGACTACCCAGACATATACAGATCGTGAAATTTAATTTCTTCATACGGCAGACTAATCTCAACAATTAGAATTTTAATTTTTATACTAATCATCTGAGAGAGATTCTCCTCCAAACGAATAGTAGTATTATCAATTAATAATCAATCTTCAATTGAATGATTTCAAATAACACCACCTCAAGAACACTCTTATAACGAACTACCACTTATTTTAAAATTCTAATGTGACAGAGTCAATGTAATGAATTTAAGATTCATAAACAAATAATAATATTTCTTTAGAAATAAACTCATGAATATCTAAATTTTCTCAAGACGCAGTAACACCTTTAATAGAACAATTAATTTTATTCCATGATCATGGAATAATAATCGTAGTAATAATCACAATAATAATCATATATATAATTACATCATTATTTACAAGTAAAATAATAGGGCGGTACACATTAGAAAATCAATCCATAGAATTTATCTGAACTTTAATACCAGCACTCACATTAATTTTTATTGCCCTACCATCACTTCGAATCTTATACTTAATTGAGGAATCAGTAAAACCCTTTATTACCATTAAAGTAATAGGACACCAATGATTTTGATCATATGAATATTCAGACTTCAATGAAATTGAATTTGATTCATATATAAAACCTCAAAAAAACTTAGAAATAAATCAATTCCGATTATTAGAAACTGATAATCGACTAATTATCCCCTACAATTATATAATCCGAATTCTAACCTCTTCCTCTGATGTTATCCATTCATGAACCATTCCATCTACCGGAATTAAAATTGATTCATTTCCAGGACGAATTAATCAAGGTAATATAATTATAAACCGACCAGGATTATACTTCGGACAATGTTCAGAAATTTGTGGATCAAACCACAGATTTATACCAATTATAATAGAAAGAATTAGAATAAAATCATTTATAAGATGAATAAAAACACTATCATTAAGACACTTAAAGCAAGTATTGATCTCTTAAATCAAATTATGGTAAAACAGCAAATACCCTTAATGAAGGAATTAGTTTAAAATAAAACTTTAACTTGTCAAGTTAAAAATGCACGCCATTCCTTTATACCACAAATATCCCCAATATGATGATTAACATTAACTATAATATTAAATTCTATTTTAATAATAACTATATGTATACTATACTTTAATACAACTACAAAAATTAGACTAAAAAATAAAAATACAATAAAAAAAATATTTTGAAAGTGATAATAAATTTATTTTCTACCTTTGACCCATGCACAGGAGTTTTATCAATAAATTGAATAAGAACACTAGTAGTAATAATAATATTAAATTATAATTTCTGATTAAACCAAAACAACATTCAAATATTTATAAACAAAATAACCAATTACATAAAAATAGAGATTGACCAAATTTCAAATTATAGGGCATCAAATATTATATTCCTAAGAATTATAATATTAATCATAATTATTAATTTAATAGGATTATTACCATATATATTTACATCATCATCACACTTAATCTTTTCATTAGCTATGGCAATCCCAATTTGATTATCATTTTTTATTTTTAGATGATTAAACAAAACTAATTTAATATTCATACACTTAGTACCCCTAGGTACACCAACTATACTAATACCATTTATAGTAATAATTGAAACAATCAGTAACTTAATTCGCCCTGGGTCCCTAGGAGTTCGGTTAACTGCTAACATAATCGCAGGTCACCTACTTATATCCTTATTGGGGGGTAGATGTAGAATTTTTATAACTTTAATATTTATATTAATTTTTATTATACTAATACTATTTGAAACAGCTGTATCCTTAATTCAAGCATATGTATTTATAATCCTGTCAACTTTATACTCAAGAGAAATTTAAATGAATAATCACCCATTCCATTTAGTAGAAAAAAGACCATGGCCTATTATTAGATCCATGGGACTATTTATTACAATCTTGGGAATCATTAAAACAATAAATAAATTAAACCTAACCTTACTAGTAATGGGAATTATAGTTATCATTATATGTATAACTCAATGATGGCGAGATATAACCCGGGAAGCAACTTACCAGGGACTCCATAACAAGAAAGTTGTAATTAGAATAAAAATAGGTATAATCCTATTTATTATATCTGAAATTATACTATTCCTATCATTCTTTTGAGCTTTTTTCCATAGAAGACTTGCACCTACTATTGAACTCGGATTAATGTGACCACCAATAAACATCAAACCATTTAACCCTATAAGAATTCCACTATTAAATACTATGATTCTTATTTCATCTGGGGTATCTATAACATGGGCTCACGGAGCCCTACTAGCAAAAAACTACTCCCAAACTATAAAAAGATTAACAATTACAATCACACTAGGTACATATTTTTCAATTCTACAACTATACGAATATAATGAATCCCACTTTTGTATCTCAGATTCAATCTATGGGTCACTATTTTTTATAAGAACTGGATTCCATGGCATCCACGTTTTAATTGGGTCAACATTTATTATAATTTCAACTTTACGAATAAAAAGATTACATTACTCTAATTACCACCACGTAGGAATTGAATGTGCAGCTTGATACTGGCACTTTGTAGATGTAGTATGATTATTATTATATATATCAATTTATTGATGAGGAAGATAACTCGTTTAGTATATTAAGTATATTTAACTTCCAATTAAAAGGATAGAAATAAATGGGTAATAAACTTAACAATAAGGACACTTATGGTAATTACAACAATAATTACAATTATAACCTTAACTATAGTAATAACCAGAAAAAAATCAATCACCGAGACGCAAAAGAGATCACCATTTGAATGCGGATTCAACCCAATCTCAAGAAAACGAATACCATTCTCCATTCACTTTTTTTTAATTGCCATTATTTTCTTAATCTTTGATGTAGAAATAGTTATTATCATGCCAATAATTACAACAATAAAATTTTCAATAATCAAATTTTGAGGAATTACATGTATCATATTAATTACAATTTTAATTTTAGGATTATACTATGAATGATATAATGGAATATTAAACTGAACAAAATAAAGATATAGTTAATTATAACATTTAATTTGCAATTAAAAAGTCCTTATAAGGTTTCTTTAACATCGAAGTAATACTACATTTAGTTTCGACCTAAAATAAGGATAATAATCCCAATGTTTTAATTAAAGCCAAATAAGAGGCATTCCATTGTTAATGGGAAAATTGATTAATATCTAATTAAAAGAGTAAATGATTAAGGGGAGCTGCTAACTAAATCTTAAAGCGGTTTAATTCCGTTATACTCTTATTCATTTAGTTTAAAAAAAAAAAAAAATATCTTATTTTCATTAAGAAGAAGAAAACAATTATCTATGAATTGTAATCAGAAAGTTAATCTCATCTTAGTATCTTCACTACTAAACTTTATAATTAAGCTATAAATACATTCATTTAGTTTAAAAAAAAAAAAAAAATAATAATAAATATGAAACTATAAAAACCTTAATAGTATTACTCAAATAAAACTGAAACAAATTAGACAAAAATATAAAAATACTATTTAAATTAAAAGTTAAATAAAATTCACCTCAATAAACTACCTTGAAATAATCATAACTAAAATTGAAAAAAAAATTAATTAAAAACATTGAATAACTCAACATAAATCATATTCTAGAGTTAACATAATAATAATCTAATCAAAACAAATAATTTAAACTATTAAGCTCAAAACCCAACCAAAATCCCATAACAACAGAAACAAAAGATAAAATCTTTAAATAAAAAGGAAAAATTAATCAAATTATATCCAAACCCAGAAGTCAATTTAATAAACATCCAAAAAAAACAGATAAAATAGTTATTGTAACAACTCTAATTCCCATAAAATTAAATTCAAATTTTGAACATCTAATTGGAATTAAATTAAAAGAACTAAAAACAGAGTAATAAACTAAGCGAACAGAATAACAACAAGTAAGACCTAAACTAACATAAAAAAAAAAAATAATAATAAAATTAAAACCCAAAAAGACAGAACTTTCAACAAGCAAGTCCCTAGAATAAAACCCAGACAAGAACGGAACCCCACATAAAGCTAAGTTTGAAATATTAAAGCAACAAGTAGAAATAGGTAAAAACTTACAACAACCACCCATATAACGAATATCTTGGTTATCCATAAAGTAAAAAATAAAAATACCCGAACATAAAAACAAAAGAGACTTAAACATGGCATGAGTGAGCAAGTGAAAAAAAGAGAGATGAGAAAACCCCATAAAAATAGAAACCACTATTAGACCTAACTGTCTAAGAGTTGAATAAGCAATAATCCTTTTTAAATCAAATTCATAAGTAGCACAAAAAGAAGATAAAATCATAGTAAATAACCCAACTAATAAAAACAAATAATTAAAAAAAACAAAATCTGAAAAAAATCGAATCATTAAATAAATACCCGCAGTCACTAAAGTTGAAGAATGCACCAAAGCTGAAACTGGTGTTGGAGCTGCTATAGCAGCTGGTAATCAACAGGAAAAAGGAGCTTGCGCACTTTTAGTAAAACTAGATAAAATTAATAAACACACTATGATATTATCCAAATAAAAATTACAAAACATGAAATTTCAACCTCCAAAAGATATTATTCAACCGATTCTAATTAAAATCCCAATGTCCCCCAAGCGATTAGTTAAAAAAGTAATTATACCAGACAAATTTCTATTAACAGAGCTATAATAAATAACCAAGCAGTAAGAAACTAATCCTAATCCATCTCAACCCAACAAAATTCTAATTAAATTAGGACTAATAATTATAAAAATCATTCTACTAATAAATATCAAGACCAAATACAAAAAACGATCAGATGAAAATCTACCATAACCCATATAAAAAGATCTATAAATCAAAACTATCCCAGAAATAAACAAAACAATAGAAATAAATAGAAGAGATTTAGTATCTAAAATAACAACATAATAAAAATTCAAAGAATTAACAAATAAAAACCTAAACTCCAGAAACAAGCAGTAATCAAAAAGTATAAAGAATAAACCTAAATAAAAATTAACAAAAGATAATAAAATCAAAAAACCAAACCAAACTAAATACTTATTAAACAAAACCTAAAACTAAAAAGCATCTAGAATACCACAAATTCTAATTTTTTACTTAAACTACTTAAATAATTAAAAAATTATAAATCAATAAATCAAAAACACCAATGGATAAAGATGACAAATTAATAATAAAAACTCCGAAACAAATACATTACAATAAGAATATAAAAAACTAAAACTACCATGCTGAGAAAATCTATATATATAAACCCCAAAACAAGAGCATAAAAAAGATCTTACAGCTAAGTAAAAAAAAGAAAACTTAAAATAACAAATAGAACCAATAATAATCAAAAGTTCACCCATAAAATTAATTCTAGGAGGGCAACCTATATTAAAAACTCTAAATAAAAACCAGAAAAATGATAATATAGGTATATATAAAACCATCCCCCTAATTAAATACAATCTACGAGAATAGATACGGGAATAACAAATATTAGCTAAACAAAACAAACCAGAAGAACATAGCCCATGGGAAACCATTATAATAACAGAACCCAATAAACCTAAATATCTTAAAGTTAAAATACCCATTAAACACAAGCCCATGTGAGAGATAGAAGAATAAGCAATTAAACTCTTGATATCAACCTGAACTAAGCAAATCAAACCAACCATAATAGAACCTAATATACCCAATGAAAACCAAACATAACAATATTCATAAAAAAAATACTCATTCAAAAAAATAAATCGAATTAAACCATAACCACCAATCTTTAACATTAAACCAGCTAAAATTATAGAACCAGAAATAGGAGCTTGCACATGGGCCCTTGGTAATCAAAAATGTAATATAAATATGGGCAACCTAACCAAAAAAGGAATAATAACTAATAAATGCACAAAAAAATTAAAATTAAAACTTAACTCAAAAACAAAAGATAATGAAAAAAAATCATTATAAACAAAAATCATAAAAACAAATAAAGGTAAAGACCCAAACAACGTGTAAAAAAATAAATAAATTCCAGAGTGTAGACGCTCCAATTGATATCCTCAACCTAAAACTAAGACAATAATTGGAATCAAAATAAACTCAAAAGATATATATACATAAAATATATTAACAGAAGTAAATACTATGATCAAGGAAAAACAAATAAAATAATTAACTAAAGAAAAAAAATCAAAATTAAACTTTAATGAACACAAACTAGCTAGATTCATTAAACTAACAATAAAAAGTCTCAAAATAACTAAACTATAAGAAATATAATCAATTGCAAAAAAATAAGAAATCAAACCTAATCTAGAACCCACATTTAAGAACATAAAAAAAAAAACAAAAACCATATAAATAAACTGATAAGAATACCAAAAACCAAAATAAAAAAGAGGGATTATAAAAATAATATAAAAAATATATCTTATCATATATATATAGAATTTAAATAATCATTAGAGTGACACCGAATTATAAGAACAATCAGTCTCAACCCTAAAACCCCCTCACAAACATAAAAACAAATTAATATAACATAAATATAAAAAGAATTAAAAAATAAAATACAATATAAATAAATAATCACCAATAAATAAACAACTATAAACTCCAATCTAATTAAACATAAAAAAATATGTTTACGAACCAATCTTAAAGATAAAATCCCTAAACCTATTAAAAAAAAAGAAAAATTTATCATTAGCTTTAATAATTTAAAAAAAAATATTAATTTTGTAAATTAAAAATGAATAAAATCTTAAAACATCAGTAGAATGTATAAACACATCTTAAGCCTCCAAAACTTATATTTTATTAAAATATCCACTGATATTAAAATAATAATAATAAAAACCATAATAATAATTTCAATAATAACACTAATAATAAAAAGACCTATATCCATAGTAATAACTCTATTAGCACAAACACTCCTAACTATTATCCTTACAAATTCAATTAATAACAACTCATGAATCCCACTAATCACATTCCTCACAATAATTGGAGGTCTACTAATCATCTTTATATACATAAGAAGAATTACATCAAACGATAAATTCAAAATAAATATAAAAATTTGTATCCCAATAATCATAATAATTATTATAACAGAAGATATAATATTAAATTTTGAAATCCAGGAAACTCAAGATATCCTATTAAAAACAAACAAAATAATATCACTAACAAAAATATACAGAAAAATAATAATAATAACAACAATGCTTATTTTATACCTTATATTAACCATAATTACTGTAAATAAAATCATTAAACTTTTTGAAGGACCCCTACGATCAAAAACCTATGAACAAATCTATATTAAAATTAAATAAAATAATAATAATGATTAGAAACTCTCTAGTATACCTCCCAACCCCCTCAAATCTAAGAATATGATGAAATATAGGGTCCATTCTTGGACTATGCTTAATAATCCAATCAATTACAGGAGTAATATTATCAATACACTACATGGCCCATGTAGATTTAGCATTTTCAAGAATTAGACACATTATACGAGACGTGAACCATGGATGGTTAATACGAACAATTCATGCTAACGGAGCATCTATATTCTTTTTTATAATATTTATACACATCGGGCGAGGATTATACTACTCATCATACAAATATACTCAAACATGATTAACAGGGATAATTATTATATTCTTAACCATAGCCACAGCATTCCTGGGATATGTACTACCATGAGGTCAAATATCCTTTTGAGGAGCAACAGTAATCACAAACCTACTCTCAGCAATTCCATACTTTGGGGGGTCACTAGTAAAATGAATCTGAGGTGGTTTCGCAGTAGGGGGTCCTACACTATCACGATTCTTAACTATACACTTCCTACTACCATTCATATTAATAATAATAATTCTTATTCACCTATCAACTTTACATACAAAAGGATCAGGAAACCCAACCGGATTAAAATCAAGAACCGAAAAAATCCCATTTCACCCTTACTACTCAATTAAAGACATTGTAGGATTAATAACAATATTACTAACAATGCTAATAATTAATATAGCGGAACCCTATTTAATAGCTGACCCTGATAATTTCTCACCAGCAGACCCTATAACTACACCAATACATATCCAACCAGAATGATACTTCCTATTTGCATATGCAATTCTACGATCTATCCCAAACAAATTAGGGGGTGTTATAGCACTATTCGCTTCAATTTTAATATTAATTATACCAATACTATTAATAAAAACAAAATTCAAAAGAATAACATTCTACCCAATTAGCCAAATTATATTTTGATTATTTGCATCCAACTTTGTATTATTAACATGAATTGGGTCACAACCAGTCGAACAACCTTTCATCTTTACTGGAGTAATATCAACGATTATTTACTTCTCATACTTCATAATAAGTCCTATAATAACTAAAACGTGAGACAAAATTATTAACTAGTTAATTAGTTTAAGAAAAACAAGTGTTTTGAAAGCACGTAATAGATTTAAAATTTATTAACTTAACAAAAAAAAATGATAAAAAACTAATAACCTTAAAAGACAAAAATAAAAAAAGTAATTTAAAGACAAGGGGAGATAAACCTTTCAAGCCAAATTTATAAGCTTATCATACCGGTAACGGGGGAGACAGGAGCGAACTCAAATAAAACTATAACATAAAAAATTAACTTTCAAATAAAATATAAAAGACAAAAAATCACCACCCAAAAAAATTATACAAGTAATCAAACTCATAAAAATAATTCTAGAATATTCTCTAATAAAAAGAAAAGCAAATCCACCTGAACTATACTCTACATTAAATCCAGAAACAAGCTCTCTTTCTCCCTCAGAAAAATCAAAAGGACTACGATTAGTCTCAGCCATACAACAAGACAACCAAGACATAAAAATAGGAAGGGATAAAAAAATAAATCAAATTAAAGATTGTAATAACCCTAAAGTAATAAAATTATATCTATTTAACAAAATAAAATAACTAATCAAAATTAATGATAAAGAAACTTCGTAAGAAATAGCCTGGGAAATTCTCCGAATACAACCTAATATAGAATAAACTCTATTAGACGACCAACCACAAATTATAACTCCATAAACTCCAAGTGAAGAACAAACTAGAAAAAATAATAAACCAAAATTAAAATTAATACAATTAAAACAAAAAGGATAAATTAATCAAATAAAAAGAGATTGAATTAAACTATAAATAGGACATGAAAAATAAATAATTAAATTAGAATTAAAAGGTCAATTAAATTCCCTAAAAAACAACTTTAAACCATCACTAAAAGGTTGAAACAACCCAATAAACCCCACCCTATTAGGGCCTTTACGAATCTGAATATAACTTAAAACTTTACGCTCTAATAAAGTAAAAAATCCCACAGAAATTAAAACCATAATAATTAAAAAAAAAAAATTAACAATAAAAATTATTAGATAAGTTTATAAACATATAATTAAATCCTAAATTTAACGCATTAAATATTCTGCCAAACTAACAAAATACAAACAATAAAAAATTGAATTAAATGGTCCTTTCGTACTAAAATAAATAATTAATTTTAAGATAGAAACCAACCTGGCTCACACCGGTTTGAACTCAAATCATGTAAGAAACTAAAAGTCGAACAGACTCAAAACTAAAAAATCTACCCCCTAGAATTATCTTAATTCAACATCGAGGTCGCAAACTTTAATATAAATATGAACTTACCATCAAAATTACGCTGTTATCCCTAAGGTAACTTAATCTTAAAATCAATAATTATGGATCAAAAAATCAAAAATTAATGAAAAAATAAAATAAAGATAAATTTATTAATCACCCCAACTAAAATAAAATCCTAATAGTAAATATACAATACTAAATAAATAAATAAAAAAAAATAATTAAAGTTCTATAGGGTCTTCTCGTCCCTAAAGATAAATTAAGCCTTTTAACTTAAAAATAAAATTCTAAAACTAAAATTAATAAAACTAATCCCTCATTAAATCATTCATACCAGACCTCAATTAAAAGACTATTTATTATGCTACCTTTGTACAGTCAATATACTGCAGCTATTTAAAATTAATCATTGAGCAGATTATACTACTAAAATATAACTAAAAGAAATGTTTTTGATAAACATTTGAGAATTAAATATGTCTAATTCATAAAATAATAATTAAAAATTATACTAATTAAATCAATATTAAAAATAAAAAAAAAATAAATAAATCAAAATTAGTAAAATATTAAATAAAAAATAATCACAAAAAAAAATTCAAATTAATTATAAACTAAAATAAAAATTCCAATAATAAGAAAAATTAAATAATTAATATTTTAAAATAAAATAGAGATTATCCCCCATAATATATATTACAAAAAAAAATAAAAATTAAATTTAATCCTAATTAACCAGAAAACCTAAGAGACGAGATAACTTTTAACTACTAAATTTAAATTAAAAATCATTATGAAACATAAACTTAATTATAAACCTAAATACTCTTAATTCGGGAAAAATATTATAAATAAAAAAATAAACTAACCCTGATACAAAAGGTACAAAAAATTTTATCCAAAATAAAAAAATTAACCCTCCTCAGTTTTATAAAAAAATTATTTTAACATAATACTAAAAATTATTAAATAAAAAAAAAAAAAAAAAAAAAAAAAACCACATAATGATATCAAAACGAACTCTAGGTTTTCAAATTAATGTAAATAATCCACTTTTCAATAAGCTACATTATGAATAATTCTAAACCTACCTTCCGGTAGGTTTACTTTGTTACGACTTATCCATGACTGGAGTGACGGGCAATATGTACACCAACCAAGTAAAATTCAAATAAATTAATTAATTTAAATTACTATCAAATCCTAAATAAATACATACCGTATAGGGGGAAACTAAATTACAATTAAAACTCAAGTAACCCACATAAACTCTTCTTAAAACTTCACCTTGACCTAAAATTAAAGATTAATCTAAAAGAAAATTATTCTTAAAAAACACTCATAAATATAGAGATATAAAAATAAAAGAAGAGTATAAACTATCGTGGTTTATCAATTAACAGGCAGGTTCCTCTGATTATACAGCTAGCCGCCAAATTCTTTGAGTTATGAAGAAACCACTACTTTTATTCAAGTTTATAACCACACTAGAAATAGTAGGGTATCTAATCCTATTTTTATAAATCAAGTTTAAAATTAAATATAAAGAAACAAAAAGAAATATAAATTCCACCTAAATATACCAACATTAATTACAAATATTAAAAATTAATCAAAACCAAAAAACTTTACTTTAGTATTTCTGTATAACCGCGAATGCTGGCACAAAATTAATCTACTATAAATAAAATCACTAAATTTAGATAAATAAATGGTAAAATTCTAATTACTATAAATATATAAATTTAAAAAATAAATATATAATCTATACTATAAATAAAATTTGAAGCCAGAATCAAACTAATTAAGATAATATTTCATGACACAAGAATATATATTATTGGGGGACTAAGCGAGTAACAAAGTCTATGTAATCCATATAAAACATTAGATCAAAAACTATTATGTAAAATTTAACTATTAAGTAATTAGGGGATTACTTAATATTATGATAATATTTCATTACACAATAACAAATTATTGGTAACTAAATCAGTATAAAGTTTTATGTAATCCATATAAAACATTAGATCAAAAACTATTATGTAAAATTTAACTATTAAGTAATTAGGGGATTAAGATAATATTTAATTACAGGAATATAATTAATAATCAAATAATAAATAATAAAATATATGTAATCCCCATAAGCATCGTAGTTAAAAAGGTATTATAAAATTAATTTAGTATAACAAAACAAGGGATTACCTTTAATAGTATAGGGAATTAAATAACTAATTTAAATAATTATATACAAATTAGTATATTAACAATTGTATTCTATATTTTATAATAAAATTACTTTTAATTAAGAATATATATAAATACTTTATTGATTTGATTGCTTTCTTTTTTTCCCTTAAACAGAAAAAAGAAAGCAAAACATTATTTACTAATAATTGTACATCATGATTTAAATGGTTAACTAGTATTTATTTAATTTAATGTAAAATATTAAGTTATGTAAAAATTAAAATTAATCATTATTTAAATTAACTAAAATACATATTATATTAAATATTTCATTAATATATAAATCTATCCTATAGTGTAAAGGATAGATTTAGTATTATTATATTAATTATTATATTATTATAATATATATATATAATTATAATTATTTATGTAATTATAATATTATATATTAATATTGTTTTATATTAATATAAATAATTATTATATATATATATATATATATAGATCAAAATGTAAATACATATATTAAATATTTCACTAATATTTAATATCTACACTATAATGCTAATCATCCAATTAAATAAATAGCCTGGTCAACCCATTTTTCATTATTTAATAGGATGCCTGAATAAAGGATTATTTTGATAGAATAAATCAAGTAGATTAATACTCTTATTGTGATTTAAAGGATTAAACTTAACGTCTGTGTGTGTTTTATATTAATATTATTAATTATTATATATATATATATATATATAGATCAAAATGTAAATACATATATTAAATATTTCACTAATATTTAATATCTACACTATAATGCTAATCATCCAATTAAATAAATAGCCTGGTCAACCCATTTTTCATTATTT